AAACGGCATTCCCGTAGCAATTGGGGTTATGGATTTTCAGTTTATGGGGGGTAGTATGGGATCGGTAGTAGGCGAGAAAATTACTCGTTTAATCGAGTATGCTACTAATCAATTTTTACCTCTTATTCTAGTGTGTGCTTCCGGAGGAGCACGCATGCAAGAAGGAAGTTTGAGCTTGATGCAAATGGCTAAAATTTCTGCTGCTTTATATGATTATCAATCGAATAAAAAGTTAGTTTATGTATCAATCCTTACATCTCCTACGACTGGTGGGGTGACAGCTAGTTTTGGTATGTTGGGGGATATCATTATTGCTGAACCCAACGCCTACATTGCATTTGCAGGTAAAAGAGTAATTGAACAAACATTGAATAAGACAGTACCAGAAGGTTCACAAGCGGCTGAATTTTTATTCCATAAGGGCTTATTTGATCCAATCGTACCACGTAATCTGTTAAAGGGCGTTCTGAGTGAATTATTTCAGCTCCACGCTTTCTTTCCTTTGAATCATAACTTAAGTAGAACCTTAAGTTAATAGTTAATTAAATTGAATTCTTTAAATTATTTTCTTTCTGGCGAATAACTATTTAGAATAAGTATTTATTAAGTATTTATTTATCGGAATCAAAGGAAAAATCCGAAGAATGGATTTGTTTTGGTGACATAAGAGAGAATTATGGAAAGAATCATACAGATAATTTTTTTTTACCGATATCCCTGATTCCTAATTAGGAAACCTCTATGAACAAGATAAAAGAGCGAATTCTTTTTTCGCGAGGTAGGGTAGTAAATAATAAATAAAACGAATTTCATGTTCTTTTCTTCCTTTCGTATTATATTATAACGAATTTTGGAAGAATTTATAAGGTGAAGAAACTCTTTATTAAATTCAAATTATAATTATGAAATTCAAATTATAAGACAAGAAAAAAAAATAATAGAAAAATAACAAACAAGTGAATTATCATACATGTATTTGATGTATAAAAATGAATAAGTCCATTTAATTAGTTCTATATTCCTTGCACTTTATTATATATACTCAGTTAGATATACTTAGTATAATTATTATAGGAATTCTAATAATTTTAAGAGATCTTTCTATTTAAGATATCTTTCTAACAATATAATATAGCGATAATAGGTAAAAAAAATAAATATAACAATAAATAACAGGTACAAATATTAAATCGAGGTGCCCATTCTATGACAATTCTCAACAACTTACCCTCTATTTTTGTGCCTTTAGTGGGCTTAGTATTTCCGGCAATTGCAATGGCTTCTTTATCTCTTCATGTTCAAAAAAACAAGATTTTTTAGATCTGATGGGGGCAAATTTCATATATTTTTTTTCAAGACTTAGACTTGGATTATAACACAGATATCTATTCAGTATAATATGGTATAACTTGTGGTTTCTTTCAAACAGAAAAGAAAGGGCAGGCGTAAACGTAAATCTGATATATGAGTAAACGAGCTATTTGAAAATATTGAAAATAAGTCGCGATTGGGGCGAATGCCTGAAATAAATGTAAAGCCCATGTAGCTATATATGTGTAGATAGGGGATCATATGAGAGGGCTCCTATTATTTTACTTTTAGATCTAACCAATTGCTTCGAAAGATTCACATCAGAATAGTGCAAGTTGATGAAAGTTCCTTCGGAAACAAAAAAATGTAAAGTAAAATTCATTTTGGCCGGTCTCCCACTTCCAATAAAATGTAACTAGATCTAGTATGAGTTGGCGATCAGAACATATATGGATAGAACTTATAGCGGGGTCTCGAAAAATAAGTAATTTCTGCTGGGCCATTATACTTTTTTTAGGTTCATTGGGGTTTTTATTGATTGGAATTTCCAGTTATCTTGACAGAAATTTGATATCTTTATTCCCGTCTCAGGAAATCATTTTTTTTCCACAAGGTATCGTGATGTCGTTCTATGGGCTCGCCGGTCTGTTTATTAGCTCTTATTTGTGGTGCACAATTTCGTGGAATGTAGGTAGTGGTTATGATCGATTCGATAGAAAAGAAGGAATAGTGTGTATTTTTCGTTGGGGATTCCCAGGAAAAAATCGTCGCATCTTACTCCGATTCTTTATGAAAGATATTCAGTCTATCAGAATAGAAGTTAAAGAGGGTTTTAATGCTCGGCGTGTCCTTTATATGGAAATCAGAGGCCAGGGGGCCATTCCTTTGACTCGTACTGATGAGAATTTGACTCCACGAGAAATTGAGCAAAAAGCAGCGGAATTGGCCTCTTTTTTGCGTGTACCAATTGAAGTATTTTGAAATAAACGAAGCACTTTTCTTAGCAGGAGGTAAAAAACCAAAAAATCCTCTTTTTTTTTTTCCTTTTTTTTCTATAACATAACTTAACTGAAATTTCTTCATAATACTGATGAACCAAAGAAGACGTAGATTATATATACTATATACGGAAAACGGAAAAATTTGAAATTTTGTCCGCAAACTTTTTTTATGCGTATGTAAATTCACAAAATTCAAGGACTAACCACTGACTCACAAATAAAAACGAGGGAATAGATTCGGGAGTTCGAAGCTTTCTATTCTAAATTCTAATATTAGAATAGAACTTATGCTTGATAGAAATATTAGATCGTATAGAGTTGACGAATGAAGCGGATTCATTAAAAATTTACAGACGCAAAAATGGAAAAAAAAGCATTCATTCCCCTTCTATATCTTACGTCTATAGTATTTTTGCCCTGGTGGGTCTCTTTTTCATTTAATAAAAGTATGGGATCTTGGATTATTAATTGGTGGAATACTAGTAAATCCGAAACTTTTTTAAATGATATTCAAGAAAAGAGTATTCTAGAAAAATTAATAGAATTTGAGGAACTCTTCCTGTTGGACGAAATGATAAAGGAATACCCCGAAACACATCTACAAAAGTTTCGTATCGGAATCCACAAAGAAACGATCCAATTGATCAAGATGCACAACGCAGATCGTATCTATACGATTTTGCACTTCTCGACAAATATAATCTGTTTCGTTATTCTAAGTGGTTATTCTTTTTTAGTTAATGAAGAACTTATTATTCTTAATTCTTGGATTCAAGAATTCATATATAACTTAAGCGACACGATAAAAGCCCTTTCTATTCTTTTATTAACCGACTTATGTATAGGATTCCATTCACCCCACGGTTGGGAACTAATGATTAGCTCTTTCTACAAGGATTTTGGATTTGCTCATAATGATCAAATTATATCTGGACTTGTTTCCACCTTTCCAGTCATTTTCGATACAATTTTTAAATATTGGATCTTCCGTTATTTAAATCGTGTATCTCCGTCACTTGTAGTGATTTATCATTCAATGAATGACTGAAAAATGATCCACCGATCCAATTAGAATTTTGTTATTTTGTCCATAAGTAAAATAAAACATTCAAAATCTTACTTTTTTTTATATACTTATTTTTTCTATACATCCAATAGATTCGGATTCCTCCTATATTTTAGTAAAAATTTTTCAGTAACTAGCAGCATCGTGGATAGGGAACTATCCTAGCGACCTACCTAATTTTATTGTATAAATTTTCTGGATCAACGACTGGACCATGCAAACTAGAAAGACCCTCTCTTGGATAAAGGAAGAGATTACTCGCTCCATTTCCGTATCGCTCATGATATATATAATAACTGGGGCATACATTTCAAATGCATATCCCATTTTTGCACAGCAGGGTTATGAAAATCCGCGCGAAGCAACTGGTCGTATTGTATGCGCGAATTGTCATTTAGCTAATAAGCCCGTGGGTATTGAGGTTCCACAAGCGGTACTTCCAGATACTGTATTTGAAGCAGTTGTTCGAATTCCTTATGATATGCAACTAAAACAAGTTCTTGCTAATGGTAAAAAGGGAGCTTTGAATGTGGGGGCCGTGCTTATTTTACCCGAGGGGTTTGAATTAGCCCCTCCTGATCGTATTTCGCCAGAGATGAAAGAAAAGATAGGTAATCTCTCTTTTCAGAGTTATCGCCCCGCTAAAAAGAATATTCTTGTGATAGGTCCTGTTCCTGGTCAAAAATATAGTGAAATCACCTTTCCTATTCTTTCTCCGGACCCTGCTGCTAAGAAGGATGCGTACTTCTTAAAATATCCCATATACGTAGGCGGGAACAGGGGAAGGGGTCAGATTTATCCCGACGGGAGCAAGAGTAACAATACGGTTTATAATGCTACAGCAGCGGGTATAGTAAGCAAAATAATACGAAAAGAAAAAGGGGGGTATGAAATAACTATAACAGATGCGCCAGAGGGGCGTCAAGTGATTGATAGTATCCCCCCAGGACCAGAACTTCTTGTTTCAGAAGGCGAATCCATCAAACTTGATCAACCATTAACAAGTAATCCTAATGTGGGGGGATTTGGTCAGGGAGACGCGGAAATAGTACTTCAAGACCCATTACGTGTCCAAGGCCTTTTGTTCTTCTTGGCATCTGTTATTTTGGCACAAATCTTTTTGGTTCTTAAAAAGAAACAGTTTGAGAAGGTTCAATTGTCCGAAATGAATTTCTAGATTGCGAATTTATCAACATCAAGTTCTTAATCTTTTCTTAATTTCTTTAAAAGTTAAAACGAACAAAATTTTTGTTGGAAATTCTGTATGATAAAAAAAATTGCGAAAAGACTTTTGTTTCTATATATATATATTTGTTTTTTTATAGCGAAATAGCGAATTAGGGGAATTACTTGTACCACATTTCTATATTTAGTATGTATATTGGTAAGAAGACTATTTGACTTTATCCCTGCTTTTCCAATTAAAATTGGAGTGGTGCGATTATGTCACTATTCACAGATTTAGCTATGATACAATGTATCCATAGCTTTTGTTTTTTCTATTCTAATAGAATCAAATTGGACTAAATTAAATACTGAGACTAAGCATAAGATAACTAAGCGGAAAAGAAAAGGTTAAATGAGGGAAACAAAATATTATAGGGGATATTCTTCTATTTGTC